GTTATTGTAGCTTATCACAAAGCATGGCACTGAAGTTGCCAAGATGGGTAACCAAATACCCCAAAACATAAAGATTTGGTCCTAGCCTTACTGTTATTTTTTGCTAAACTTACACATGCAAGTATCAGCACACCAGTGAAAATGCCCTAACAGTCCTATCAGACAAAAGGAGCAGGTATCAGGCACACCATGACAGCCCAAAACACCTAGCTTTGCCACACCCCCAAGGGTATCTCAGCAGTGATAAAAATTAAGCAATAAGCATAAGCTTGACTTAGTTATAGCAAACAGAGTTGGTAAATCTTGTGCCAGCCACCGCGGTTATACAAGAAACTCAAATTAACAAAAAATCGGCGTAAAATGTGACTAAAATTATAATCTAAAAAATTAAGGCAAACCCCCCACTCAACTGTCATACGTAAAAGTACACATTACCCCAATATGAAAATAACCTTAATACAAAATAGAATCATTTGAACCCACGATCGCTAAGACACAAACTGGGATTAGATACCCCACTATGCTTAGCCCTAAACTTAGATATTTGACATACAAAAATATCCGCCAGAGAACTACGAGCAAAACGCTTAAAACTCTAAGGACTTGGCGGTACCTCAAACCCCCCTAGAGGAGCCTGTTCTATAATCGATAATCCACGATCCACCTCACCATCTCTTGCCAGTACCGCCTATATACCACCGTCATCAGCTTACCCCATGAGGGTGTAAAAGTAAGCAAAATAACTAAAAACAGTTAACAAGTCAGGTCAAGGTGTAGCTTACCGAGATGGGAAGAAATGGGCTACATTTTCTACACTAGAAATAAATTTACGGAAAGGAACTATGAAATAAGTCCCACAAGTAGGATTTAGCAGTAAACCGGGATCACGAACGCCCAATTTAAGTCGGTCCTGAGGTGCGCACACACCGCCCGTCACCCTCCTCAAATTAACCTAACCAATATAAATAAAACTTACAATAAAACAAACAGATGAGGCAAGTCGTAACAAGGTAAGTACACCGGAAGGTGTACTTGGAACATTCAAAATATAGCTTAATCAAAAGCATTCAGCTTACACCTGAAAGATGTACCACTAAAACAGGACTATTTTGAGCAATCAACCTAGCCCAACCAAAAACAAAAAACTAAACAAACAAAACCATCCCACTAAAACCAACCAAAACATTTTCACCATCTTAGTATAGGCGATAGAAAGGATTATTGGAGCAATAGAGACAGTACCGCAAGGGAAAGATGAAAAACAATGAAATAATCACTAAGCCATAAAAAGCAAAGATTAATCCTTATACCTTTTGCATCATGATTTAGCCAGCATATTCAAGCAAAGAGCCCTAAAGTCTGAATCCCCGAAACCAAGTGAGCTACTTAAAGGCAGCCGCACCAAGGCTAAATCCGTCTCTGTGGCAAAAGAGTGGAAAGACCTATAAGTAGAGGTGAAAAGCCTAACGAACTTGGTGATAGCTGGTTGCTCAATAAAAGAATTTAAGTTCAACCTTAAACCTTCTAAAAACACCCTAAAGTATAAAGAAAAGTTTAAGATTTATTCAATTGGGGTACAGCCCAATTGAAAAAGGATACAACCTACAACGGAGGATAAAACACCAAAATACAACAACCGTAGGCCTTAAAGCAGCCATCACTAAAGAAAGCGTCAAAGCTCCCCCGCCCCTAATACCAACATACAATTTTTCCCCTAACAATATTGAACCACTCTATTAAAATAGAGAAACTAATGCTAAAATGAGTAACAAGAAGATAAAACTTCTCTAACGCGCTAGCTTAAGTCAAAACAGACAAACTACTGACTATTAACAACCACCACTATAGAACAATAACACTTTTAACCACCCTATAGACCTAACTGTTAACCCAACACAGGAGCGCACACAAGAAAGATTAAAATTTGTAAAAGGAACTAGGCAAATAAATGAGCCCGACTGTTTACCAAAAACATAGCCCCTAGCTCCACAAGTATTAGGGGTAATGCCTGCCCAGTGACATTGTTAAACGGCCGCGGTATCCTAACCGTGCAAAGGTAGCGTAATCACTTGTCTTTTAAATAAGGACTAGAATGAATGGCCAAACGAGGTTCTACCTGTCTCTTACAGATAATCAGTGAAATTGATCTTCCCGTGCAAAAGCAGGAATAACATTATAAGACGAGAAGACCCTGTGGAACTTCAAATACAAATCAACTATCACCGATACTCACCTACGGGTCCACGTTAAACTAGCATATGATTTATATTTTCGGTTGGGGCGACCTCGGAGTAAAATAAAACCTCCGAAAAAGAATCCTTTCTAAACCTAGACTCACCACCCAAAGTGCTTCCAGCAAAACGATCCAATATAATTGATCAACGAACCAAGCTACCCCAGGGATAACAGCGCAATCYCATCCTAGAGTTCCTATCGACGATGGAGTTTACGACCTCGATGTTGGATCAGGACATCCTGATGGTGCAGCCGCTATCAAGGGTTCGTTTGTTCAACGATTAACAGTCCTACGTGATCTGAGTTCAGACCGGAGCAATCCAGGTCGGTTTCTATCTATAAACTTAAGTCTTTTCTAGTACGAAAGGACCGAAAAGACAAGGCCCATATTATAAAACAAGCCTTACCTTACATTAGTGAAAAAAACTCAACTAATAATAAGACAAACAAAGCCATAGCCCTAAAAAAGGGCCTAATTGGGATGGCAGAGCCGGGTATAAATGCAAAAGGCCTAAACCCTTTATTCAGGGGTTCAATTCCCCTTCCCAATTATGAAAATACTACTAATTAACCTAATATCACCACTAATATACATAATCTCAATCCTCATCGCCGTAGCTTTCTTCACCCTAATTGAACGTAAAGTACTAGGCTATATACAACTTCGAAAAGGCCCTAACGTCGTAGGACCACAAGGATTATTACAACCAGTAGCAGATGGTGTAAAATTATTTATCAAAGAACCAATTTATCCACTAAATTCATCAACAATATTATTTACTATTTCACCCATCATAGCTCTAACACTAGCCCTATCAATTTGACTCCCCCTCCCCATACCCTTCCCACTAGCCGACCTTAACTTAGGCCTTTTATTTCTAATTGCCATTTCCAGTTTTATAGCTTACTCAATTCTATGATCCGGATGGGCTTCAAACTCAAAATACGCCCTAATAGGGGCCCTACGGGCAGTAGCCCAAACTATCTCATACGAAGTAACCTTAGGAATTATTCTACTTTCCATAATCCTTTTCTCAGGAGGATTTAACATACAAACATTTACAACAGTACAAGAACCTATATACTTAATATTCTCCTCCTGACCACTAATAACAATATGATATATTTCCACACTAGCTGAAACTAACCGAGCGCCATTCGATTTAACCGAAGGGGAATCCGAACTTGTATCCGGGTTTAATGTCGAATACGCTGCCGGTCCATTTGCCTTATTCTTCCTAGCAGAATACGCAAACATCCTAATAATAAATACTCTAACTACCATTCTATTTCTAAACCCTGCCTACACCAACACCCCAGAATTATTTACCCTATCACTAATCTCAAAGGCAATACTTTTATCAGCAGGATTCCTATGAATTCGGACCTCCTACCCACGATTCCGATATGACCAACTCATACATCTCCTATGAAAAAACTTCCTCCCAATCACCTTAGCACTATGCTTTTGACATATATCCCTACCAATTACCTTATCAGGACTTCCACCAATACCATAGGACACGTGCCTGAATTAAAGGACCACCTTGATAGGGTGAATAATAGAGGTTAAAATCCCCTCGTCTCCTTAGAAAAATAGGACTTGAACCTACACCAGAGAGATCAAAACTCCCCATACTTCCATTATACTATATCCTAGTAAAGTCAGCTAATTAAGCTCTTGGGCCCATACCCCAAAAATGTTGGTTAAAATCCTTCCTATACTAATGAATCCACACGCAAGCACAATCATTATTACTAGCCTAATCATAGGACCACTACTCACAATCTCCAGCGACCATTGGATCTTAGCATGAATAGGCCTAGAAATTAGTACCTTAGCTATCATCCCATTAATCGCCAAACAACATCACCCACGAGCGATCGAAGCAGCTACTAAATATTTCCTAACACAAGCAGCCGCCTCAACATTAATTCTAGCTTCTAGTATAACCAATGCATGACAGACAGGTCAATGAGACATTACCCAAATATCAGACACACCCTCATGTGTAATCCTCACCACAGCCCTAGCTATCAAACTAGGATTAGCCCCATTCCATTTTTGACTACCAGAAGTACTTCAAGGAACCACTACAATAACAGCCATAATCTTAACCACCTGACAAAAACTAGCACCATTATCCTTACTACTAATAACAGCCCAATCCATAAACACATCCTTAACAGTAATACTAGGACTAACCTCTATTATTATTGGAGGATGAGGCGGACTAAACCAAACCCAACTACGAAAAATCATAGCATTCTCCTCCATTGCCCACCTAGGGTGAATAATCACAATTCTTACCCTATCCCCCAAACTTATAATATTAACATTCTACACATACGCCATTATAACCTCCACAATATTCCTAATAATTGAACTCCTAGAAACAAACAAAATCTCCATAATAATAACATCATGAACAAAACTACCAATACTGAACACCACAATAATACTCATCCTTATATCACTAGCAGGTCTACCGCCACTAACAGGGTTTATACCCAAATGATTAATTATCCAAGAATTATCTAAACAACACATATGCTTCACCGCCACTACAATAATCATTATATCAATACTAAGCCTATTCTTCTACCTACGAACCTCATACCAAGCAACCATTACATTATCCCCAAACTCCATCAGCTCTTCACAACAATGACGGCACAAACCCAACCAAACATACTATCTTACCCCAATAATCATATTATCTACTACCCTACTTCCAATCGTACCCACCTTACCAGCCATTATCTAGAAACTTAGGATCTGACCCACACAAACCAGGAGCCTTCAAAGCCCCAAACAAGAGATAAAACCTCTTAGTTTCTGCTAAGACCTATAAGACTCTACCTTATATCTAATGAATGCAACTCAAACACTTTAATTAAGCTAAGGCCTTACTAGACAAATGGGCCTCGATCCCATAACAATTTAGTTAACAGCTAAACACCCAATCCAGTGGGCTTTTGCCTACTTTTCCCGCTCTCTAAAAAGCGGGAAAACCCCGACACTGATAAAAGTGTATCTTCAAATTTGCAATTTGACATGAATTTCACCACGAAGTTTGATAAGAAGAGGAATTAAACCTCTATAAAAAGGTCTACAGCCCAACGCTTAAACATTCAGCTATCTTACCTGTGTTTTTAACCCATTGATTTTTTTCTACAAACCATAAAGACATTGGCACCCTATATTTGATTTTCGGGGCCTGAGCAGGTATAGTAGGCACAGCATTAAGTTTGTTAATCCGTGCAGAATTAAGCCAACCGGGAGCCCTCCTAGGGGACGACCAAATCTATAATGTTATCGTTACAGCCCATGCCTTTATCATAATTTTCTTCATGGTCATACCTCTTATAATTGGTGTCTTTGGAAACTGACTTGTACCCTTAATAATTGGAGCACCAGATATAGCATTCCCGCGTATAAACAATATAAGCTTCTGACTTCTACCCCCATCCCTACTTTTACCTCTAGCCTCCTCGGGAATTGAAGCAGGCGCAGGCACAGGCTGAACTGTATATCCACCATTAGATGGAAACCTGGCCCACGCTGGCGCCTCTGTAGAGCTAACTATTTTTTCCCTCCACCTAGCTGGTGTGTCATCAATTTTAGGGGCCATCAACTTTATCACCACAGCAATTAACATAAAATCTCCAGCCATATCGCAGTACCAGACACCTTTATTTGTATGATCGGTACTTATCACAGCCGTCCTATTACTACTCTCGCTACCAGTACTCGCCGCATGTATTACTATACTACTCACAGACCGAAACCTAAATACAACCTTCTTCGACCCTTCGGGGCGAGGGGACCCAATTTTTTACCAACACCTGTTTTGATTCTTTGGTCATCCTGAAGTATACATCTTAATCTTGCCAGGATTTGGTATAATTTCACATGTTGTAACCTATTACGCCGGTAAAAAAGAATCATTCGGATATATAGGAATAGTTTGAGCAATAATATCCATCGGGTTCCTGGGCTTTATTGTATGGGCTCACCACATATTTACTATTGGGATAGATGTAGACACCCGGGCTTATTTTACATCCGCAATAATAATTATTGCTATCCCAACAGGAGTAAAAGTATTTAGCTGACTAGCCACTCTACACGGAGGAATAATTAAATGAGACGCTGCTATATTATGAGCACTTGGCTTTATCTTTCTATTTACTATCGGAGGTTTAACAGGCATTGTACTAGCCAATTCATCCTTGGACATTGTATTATATGATACCTACTATGTAGTAGCACACTTCCATTATGCTCTCTCTATAGGAGCTGTATTCGCTATTATAGCGGGATTCACCCATTGATTCCCACTTTTCACTGTGTATTCATTACACCAGACTTGAATGAAAATCCATTTCGGAGTAATATTTGCAGGTGTTAACATTACCTTTTTCCCCCAACATTTCTTAGGCCTAGCCGGAATACCACGACGTTACTCTGACTACCCAGATGCACACACCTTATGAAACTGTAGCTCATCAATCGGATCTCTAATCTCCCTAATAGCAGTAATTATAATAATATTTATTATTTGAGAAGCATTCTCTTCAAAACGAAAAGTAATAACAGCTGAACTCACAACTACTAATGTAGAATGATTACATGGCTGCCCACCCCCATACCATACCTACGAAGAGCCAGCCCATGTTCAAACCCAAGAAAGGAGGGAATCGAACCCCCTTAAATTAGTTTCAAGCCAATCACATAACCTTTATGTTTCTTTCTTATAAGACGTTAGTAAAACACATTACTTAACCTTGTCAAGGTTAAATTATAGGTTTAAACCCTTTACGACTTAATGGCACATCCATTTCAATTAGGATTTCAAGACGCGATATCACCTATCATAGAAGAACTCCACCACTTCCATGATCATACCCTAATAATTGTATTCTTAATTAGCACCTTAGTACTCTACATCATCACCTTAATAATAACAACTAAACTAACGTACACCAATACTATAAATGCTCAAGAAGTAGAAATAATTTGAACTGTCTTACCAGCTATTGTCCTAATCACCATCGCACTACCCTCCCTACGAGTCCTCTACCTAATAGACGAAATCAACAACCCGCACTTAACTATTAAAGCCATAGGACATCAATGATATTGAACATATGAATACACTGATTACAAAAATCTTGAATTTGACTCCTATATAATTCCAACCCAAAGCCTTCCAAACGGACATTTCCGACTTCTAGAAGTAGACCATCGCGTGGTAATACCAATAGAATCCCCAATCCGAATATTAATCTCAGCCGAAGACGTCTTACACTCATGAGCAATTCCATCATTAGGCGTAAAAGCAGATGCAGTCCCTGGACGATTAAACCAGTCAACCTTCATTATAATACGCCCAGGGGTATTTTATGGACAATGCTCAGAAATCTGCGGAGCTAACCATAGCTTCATGCCAATTGTAGTAGAATCCGTGCCCTTAAAACATTTCGAAAACTGATCTTCACTAATACTCTACTCTTAACCACTATAGAAGCTAAACAGGATAGCGCTAGCCTTTTAAGCTAGAAAAAGAGAACTCTCCGCCCTCCTTAGTGATATGCCGCAACTAAACCTTGACCCATGATTCTTAATTCTCTCCTCCACATGATTAGCATATGCCATAATCCTACAACCAAAAATTTCATCTTATTTATCCACAAATAACCCTACCAACAAAGATAGTAAAATAACTAACACAAACCCATGAACCTGACCATGAACTTAACATTCTTTGATCAATTTATAAGCCCACAAATCCTAGGAACACCATTAATTATTTTAGCTTTACTTATACCATCAATCATTTTCCCAACCCCAAACAACCGATGATTAACCAACCGCCTATCAACTCTACAAATGTGAACAATCAATTTATTTACAAAACAACTAATACTGCCCATTAACAAAACAGGACACAAATGAGCTATTATCTTAACATCACTAATAGCCATACTTTTAATAACTAACCTATTAGGACTACTACCGTACACATTTACCCCTACTACCCAACTCTCAATAAACATAGGATTAGCCATCCCAATATGACTTGCCACAGTATTCACAGGTCTTCGAAATCAACTAACAACATCACTAGGACATTTATTACCAGAAGGGACTCCAACTCTACTTATTCCAGTCCTTATTATTATTGAAACCATCAGCCTCTTTATCCGACCTTTAGCCCTAGGTGTACGACTCACAGCTAATCTAACAGCCGGGCATTTATTAATTCACCTCACTTCAACTGCAGCACTAGCCCTATTACCAACAATAACAACCTTATCTATTCTAACTGGAACCATCCTCCTTCTACTAACAATCCTAGAGTTAGCAGTAGCTATAATTCAAGCTTATGTATTTGTCTTGCTTCTATGTCTCTACCTACAAGAAAATATCTAATGGCCCACCAAACACACGCCTATCACATAGTAGACCCAAGCCCGTGACCATTAACAGGTGCAGTAGCAGCATTACTCATAACTTCTGGCCTTGCCATATGATTCCACTATAATTCAATATTACTAATAACCCTAGGTTTATCAATTATACTACTCACTATATTCCAATGATGACGAGATATTGTGCGAGAAGGAACCTTCCAAGGACATCACACCCCTCCAGTACAAAAAGGATTACGATATGGCATAATCCTATTCATTACATCAGAAGTATTCTTCTTCATTGGATTCTTCTGAGCCTTTTACCATTCAAGCCTAGCCCCTACACCAGACCTAGGAGGATGCTGACCCCCAACAGGAATCACGCCACTAAACCCATTTGAAGTACCACTACTAAACACAGCAGTCTTATTAGCCTCAGGTGTAACAATCACCTGAGCCCACCACAGTTTAATAGAAGCCAACCGAAACCAAACCATTCAAGCTCTTAGCCTCACAATCTTATTAGGATTATATTTCACAATACTACAAGCCATAGAGTACTATGAAGCACCATTCACAATCGCTGATGGCGTGTACGGCTCAACATTCTTTGTTGCAACAGGCTTCCATGGACTACATGTAATCATTGGATCCACATTCTTAATTGTATGCCTACTACGACAAATTAAACACCATTTCACCTCCACCCACCATTTTGGATTTGAAGCAGCTGCTTGATACTGACACTTTGTGGACGTTGTATGGCTCTTCTTATACGTATCAATCTATTGATGAGGCTCATACCTTTCTAGTATAATAGTACAAGTGACTTCCAATCACTAAGTTTTAGTTTAACCCTAGAGAAAAGTAATGAATCTAATAATTTCAATCTCAATAATTTATCTGGCCCTACCTACAATTTTAACATTACTAAACTACTGATTCACACTAATAAAACCAGATAACGAAAAATTATCCCCATACGAATGTGGCTTCAACCCGCTAAAAACCACTCGTCCACCATTCTCAATTCGATTCTTTCTAGTAGCAATTTTATTCCTCCTATTTGATCTAGAAATCGCCTTACTACTGCCCCTACCATGAGCCATTCAACTCCCACATCCAACCTACACTTTTACCTGAGCCTTCATTATTATATCATTACTAACTCTGGGCCTCCTCTATGAATGAATCCAAGGAGGATTAGAATGAGCAGAATAGATAACTAGTCTAATACAAGACAACTAATTTCGACTTAGTTAATCGTGATCAAACTTCACGGCTATCAAATGATTACATCCATACACTTTATCCCCTTCTGCGCCTTTATCATTAGTACCTTAGGGTTTTTATTACACCAAGCCCACCTAATCCCCACCCTTCTTTGTCTTGAAGGAATAATACTATCCCTATTTATAGCCCTATCAATATGGTCCATTCAACTAGAAACCTCATCATTTATACTTGCCCCTATATTAATACTAACCTTCTCAGCTTGCGAAGCTGGTATGGGCTTATCATTACTAGTTGCATCCTCACGGACTCACGGCTCAAGTCACCTACAAAACCTAAACCTACTACAATGCTAAAAATAATAATTCCAATAATCTTATTATTACCAACAGTCATATTATGCAAATCAAAACAACTTTGACCAACTGCATTAGCCCACAGCTTCTGAGTCGCCCTTCTAAGCTTACAATGATTTAAATCCTCCATAGAATTAACAATTTTCTCCAATTATTACCTAGGAGTAGACCAAATCTCTGCCCCTTTCCTCATTCTATCATGTTGGCTTACCCCAATAATAATTATAGCTGGCCAAAACAATTTAATCATAGAACCTACTTCACGAAAACGAACCTTTATTCTCACCACTATTTTACTACAAATCTCATTAATTCTAGCTTTTTCAACAACAGAACTAATCATATTCTTCATCGCATTCGAATCTACATTACTCCCAACACTAGTAATCATTACACGTTGAGGCGGCCAAATAGAACGACTAAACGCCGGAATTTACTTTCTATTTTACACTCTTATCGGGTCTCTGCCACTACTAGTAGCCCTCATATCCGCGCAAACCTACAGCGGCACCCTATCTATTTGCACGCTACAACTATCCCCCTACTCTAACACAATAAACTCATGAACCCACACAATATGATGACTCGCACTATTTACTGCTTTCATAATTAAAATACCCCTATATGGATTACACCTATGATTACCTAAAGCACACGTAGAAGCCCCAATCGCAGGATCAATAATCCTAGCAGCAGTACTACTTAAACTAGGGGGATATGGCATTATCCGCGTAACAATAACACTAGCTCCACCATTAAAAATGCTCTCCTACCCATTCATAATATTAGCATTATGAGGAGTAATTATAACCAGCTTTATCTGCCTACGCCAAACAGACCTAAAATCACTAATTGCCTATTCATCTGTAGGCCATATAGGCTTAGTCATCGCTGCAACACTAACACGAACGGAATGGGCATGCACCGGGGCTATCACACTTATAATTGCCCATGGTCTAACATCATCAATACTTTTCTGCCTAGCTAACACAAACTATGAACGAACTAACAGCCGAACACTACTTTTAGCCCGAAACATACAACTACTACTACCCTTAATAGGACTATGATGATTCTCAGCTAGTCTGACCAACATAGCTCTTCCACCAACCATCAACCTAATAGGAGAACTAACCATTATTATTTCATTATTTAATTGATCAAATATTACAATCCTCATAACAGGATTAGGAACCCTGTTAACCGCCACCTACACCCTATATATACTAATTACAACACAATGAGGGGAAATTCCCTCATATACAAAAACAATCCCCCCAACTCATACACGAGAACATCTACTCATAATACTTCATATACTACCAATAGCGCTACTAATAGCAAAACCAGAATTAATCCAAGGAGCCTAAACGCCTTACATCGTTAATATAGTTTCAAAAACAAACATTAGACTGTGACTCTAAAAATAGGAGTTAAAATCTCCTTATAAACCGAGAGAGGTATTATACAATAAGAACTGCTAACTCCTATATCTGAGACTAACCACCTCAGCTCCCTCACTTTTAAAGGATAGAAGCAATCCACTGGTTTTAGGAACCATTAACCCTTGGTGCAACTCCAAGTAAAAGTAATGACTTCACTAATAATAAATTCCACCCTCCTTCTAACATTACTCATACTAACACTACCCCTAATAATGCCTACCTACCCTATCAAAGAATGGTTAATTACAAAAACAAAAACAACTGTAAAAACAGCATTCTTCACTGCCCTAATTCCATTAATCATCTTCATCCACCTAGACATCGAATCAATCATCACCAATCTCCACTGATCAAACATATTTACATTTAATATCAACATAAGCTTTAAATTTGACCAATACTCCATTACATTTCTACCCATCGCCTTATATGTCACATGATCTATCTTAGAATTTACCCATTGATACATATCTACAGACCCCTACATCACAAAATTCTTCAAATACCAACTAACCTTCCTAGTAGTTATAATAATTCTAGTAACAGCCAATAACATACTCCAACTCTTCATTGGTTGGGAAGGAGTAGGAATTATATCTTTCCTACTAATCGGCTGATGACGAGGACGAACAGAAGCAAACTTATCAGCCCTACAAGCTATCCTTTACAATCGCACAGGAGACATTGGACTAATCCTTAGCATATCTTGATTAGCTACAAATATAAATACCTGAGAACTCCAACAAATCTTTGCCAACACTGACCCAATCCCATTACTTCCACTTCTCGGCCTTATCTTAGCTGCAACAGGAAAATCAGCCCAATTTGGCCTTCACCCTTGATTACCAGCAGCTATAGAAGGCCCAACCCCAGTCTCAGCATTACTGCACTCCAGCACAATAGTCGTCGCTGGTATCTTCCTACTCATCCGAATCCACCCTATCCTAACCACTAGTAATTTAGCCCTCTCAACCTGTCTATGCCTAGGAGCTACCACCACCTTATTTACAGCATTCTGCGCTCTCACCCAAAACGACATTAAAAAAATCATTGCCTTCTCAACATCAAGCCAACTTGGCCTCATAATAGTAACTATTGGCCTAAACCAACCACAACTAGCCTTCCTACACATTTCTATACACGCCTTTTTTAAAGCCATATTATTCCTATGCTCCGGCTCTATTATCCACAACCTGAATGATGAACGAGACATTCGAAAAATAGGAGGAGTACGCAAATCCCTACCAATCACCTGCTCGTGGCTAACCATTGGCAATATAGCAGTAACAGGGATACCGTTCATAACCGGAGTCTATTCCAAAGATACTATTATTGAAGGTATAAACACATCATATCTAAACGCCTGAGCCCTACTCCTAACACTAATCGCAACCTCATTCACCATAATCTACAGCTTACGAATTACAACATTCGTGGGAGCAGGACAACCCCGATACCCGTCCATTATACTATTGAATGAGAACAACCCCGCAGTTATTAACCCAATCACTCGCCTTGCCATAGGCAGCATTATCGCCGGACTAATCATCTCACTAAACACCATACCACTAAAAACCCCACCCACAACAATACCAACATATATAAAAATTGCAGCACTAACAATAACAACCTTAGGTCTAGTATTAGCCCTAGAATTAATTTCAATAACAAACAAAATATCCACAAAACCCTCCAACATCCACAACTTCTCCAACTCACTAGCCTACTTTAACACTCTAGTCCATCGTTTATTCCCAACAATTAACCTAAAATTCAGCCAAAACACTGCCACCCATCTAATCGACTTGTCCTGATATGAGAACATTGGCCCAAAGGGCCTCACCAAATCACAAATCACCCCAATTACATTAATTTCCTCACAAAAAGGCCTTATCAAAATCTATATAACTTCATTCATCCTATCAATTATACTACTACTTATCATAGCCTAATCGCACGAAGCACTCCCCGAGACAGTCCACGAACTAACTCTAACACAACAAACAACGTCAACAATAACCCCCAACCAGCAACCAAAAGCAACCCACTACCAAAACAATAAAGCCATGAAATCCCACTAAAATCTAAACGAACAACATATAACCCACTAGCATCCACAATATCAATACCAATCCCTTCAATACTCCATAAATGACAGCCCATCTTTACAAAAACTACAATAATAAAAAAGTAATATAACCCATAAAATACCCCCTCCAAACTTACTCAACCCACAGGAAAAGGCTCCACTATCAACGCAGATGAATATGCAAAAATAACTAACATCCCCCCTAAATAAATTAAAAACAAAACTAAAGAGATAAAAGGCCCTCCCATACCAACCAATACCCCACACCCAGAAAGCGCACCAAAAATTAAACTAACCACCCCATAATAAGGAGACGGATTACAAGAAACACCCACCATTCAAAAAACAAAACAAAACCCAAATAAAAACATAAAATACATCATAGTTCTTGCCTGGACTTTAACCAAGACCCATGATTTGAAAAACCACCGTTGTATTCAACTACAAAAACATTAATGACCGTAAATGTACGAAAAACTCACCCAATAGTAAAAATTATCAACAACTCATTCATTGACCTCCCAAGCCCTTCCAATATCTCTGCTTTATGAAACTTTGGATCACTACTAGGCGCCTGCCTAATCTTACAAATCATTACTGGAATCTTCCTAGCAATACACTACTCACCAGATATCTCACTAGCATTCTCATCAGTAGCCCATATCACCCGAGACGTACAATACGGATGGCTCATCCGCAATATACATGCTAACGGGGCCTCCATCTTCTTCATATGCATCTACCTCCACATTGGTCGAGGACTTTACTATGGCTCATACTTATATAAAAAAACCTGAAACACCGGAATCATCCTACTATTCCTAACTATAGCTACTGCATTAGTAGGTTACGTCTTACCATGAGGCCAGATATCATTCTGAGGCGCCACTGTCATCACCAATTTACTCTCAGCCACCCCTTACATTGGCAACACCCTTGTACAATGAATCTGAGGGGGATTCTCAGTAGACAATGCTACCCTAACCCGATTCTTCACCTTTCACTTCCTACTCCCCTTCGCCATTGCCGGTTTAGCAGCCGTACATTTACTCTTCCTTCACGAAACCGGATCAAATAATCCAACAGGATTAAACTCAAACGCTGATAAAATCCCCTTCCACCCCTACTTCTCATACAAAGACTTATTAGGCCTCATCTTAATACTCACCATCCTATTAATCCTAGCATTATTCTCCCCAAATCTCCTAGGAGACCCAGACAACTTCACACCAGCTAACCCATTATCCACTCCCCCCCACATCAAACCAGAATGATACTTTCTATTCGCCTACGCAATCCTCCGATCCATCCCAAACAAATTGGGAGGCGTACTTGCCCTTCTAGCCTCTATCCTCGTACTATTTACAATGCCAACCTTACACACATCAAAACAACGTTCATCCTCATTCCGACCATTAACCCAAACTCTGTTCTGATGCTTGACAGCTGATCTACTAGTACTTACATGAATCGGAGGGCAACCAGTCGAAGATCCATTTATCACTATCGGCCAAGCAGCCTCTATCCTATACTTCACAATCCTCCTAACACTTATACCCCTCATAGGACTGATTGAAAACAAAATACTAAACCAAAAATACTCTAGTAGCTTAACCCACAAAGCATTGGTCTTGTAAACCAAAGACTGAAGACTGAAACTCTTCCTAAAGTAATCAAAAGAGAAGGACCCAAACCTTCATCCCCGGTCCCCAAAACCGGAATCTTTATTAAACTACCTTTTGGCAACGCCAAAAGTTTTCCATTTTATTCTCCCGTGCCCAACAGAGATATATCTACTATACCATGCTATGTATATCGTACATTCAATTTTTTTCCACTAGCATATCACTAGTAATATTACTGCTTGATCTCTTGAGGATATAATAAGCTTAATTATTAAATATTACTCTAGTTAAGACATGGATATTATTTAAGTATTATTAAGTTAATGATTTACGGACATAAACTTAAATAATTGTTCTACACCATGAATATGCTTCAAGTACTTGGTTATTTCTTAATCTACCTAATCACGAGAAATAAGCAACCCTTGTTAGTAAGATACAACATTACCAGTTTCAAGCCCATATAATGATGGCGTACATAACTGATCTATTCTGGCCTCTGGTTGTTTTTTCAGGCACATAACATTAATGAAGTTCATTCGTTTCTCTTTAAAAGGCCTCTGGTTAATGTGTTCTATACATTGTATTTATAACCTGGCATATTATGTTTTTAAATGCATATAGTAGTTCTCTTTTTCTCTTTCTGTTCTCAGGCCCTCATAACTGATACCTGCCGACTTACTGAGACTGGACCCTCGTTCAAGTTGATTGATCTGGCAAAGCTTGATATGGTATTATTGAATTAATGCTTGTAGGACATATAATTTTACAAAAACCCACGACAGTAATTTCAAACCGTTTGTTAATTAAATACATTTTATTTTAGCTAAACCCCCCTACCCCCGTCAAACTAACACCTAGTCCGAATAGCCATCTACTTCTCGTCAAACCCCTAAATCCGAGAGCAACTAAACTGACACAAACGTTAGCTATAGATACTATTACAAAACAATGTACCTACTAAACCAAACACTAATAAAAACCACTTCATTTCCCCCCCATACCATTATATCATTATATCATTATATCATTATATCATTATACCATTATATCATTATACCATTATATCATTATATCATTATACCATTATACCATTATACCATTATACCATTATACCATTATACCATTATATCATTATACCATTATATCATTATATCATTATATCATTATATCATTATATCATTATATCATTATACCATTATACCATTATACCATTATATCATTATATCATTATATCATTATATCATTATATCATTATATCATTATATCATTATATCATTATATCATTATATCATTATATCATTATATCATTATATCATTATATCATTATACCATTATATCATTATATCATTATATCATTATATCATTATATCATTATATCATTATATCATTATATCATTATATCATTATATCATTATATCATTATATCATTATATCATTATATCATTATATCATTATATCATTATATCATTATATCATTATATCATTATATCATTATATCATTATATCATTATATCATATATCATTATATCATTATATCATTATATCATATATCATTATATCATATATCATTATATCATATATCATATATCATATATCATATATCATATATCATATATCATATATCATATATCATATATCGATATATCATATATCATATATCA